GCCATAAATGAAGAAAATAATATTTCCATTTATTAATCAGAATAGGCGTATTATTTGAAGAAAGAATTGATTTTCCTTGATATCTAACATAATGCATAAAAGGATCTTTATGCATAAAAGGATCTTTGCATAACTCCAAGATGTCCCGAAATTCATTATGAATAAATACTTTGACAAGATTTTTTATTTTTATAAAAAAATATATTCGTTGAAAAAAGAATCCAGAAAATGTTAAACGTAAATGAAAAGATTGATTACGAAGAAAAAAAAAGATGGATTCGTATTCACATATATGAAAATTATATAGGAACAAGAAAAATCTTGGATTGGTTTTTGAAAAAAACCAATTCTTTGGAAGAATAAACCTATTCCAATTACAATACTCATAGAGAAAGAAACGTAAGAAATGCAAAGAAGAGGCATCCTTCAACCAGTAACGTAGGGTTTGCACCAAGATCTCTAGATGGGTGTGATAGGGTATTAGTAGATTTGACACAGAATCTAAATGGGACAATTTGTCCTCTAAAAAATAAAATATTGAATGAATTGATCGTAAATTACGAAATTGATCTACCTCTTTCCTTTCTAAGGAAAAGAATAATCGAAAAGAAAATGGAATTTCCACAGTGACTGCAAATGCCTCGGATAGGATTTGCGAATACAAATTCTTGTTGAAAGCAAAAAACCTATTTTGTCTAGAATCAGTATCCACCAAAATAATCAAAGGATTCTGTTGATACATTCGAATAATTAAACGTTTAACAATTATTGAACTAATTCTTTTGTCATAACCCACATTTTCTAACCAAATAGATCTAATTGATCTCTTTAAAACATGATGAGCAAGTGTATAAATATACTCCTGAAAAAGGAGTGGGTATAGGAAGTTGTGTTGCCAAGATCTATTTAGGTCTAAATATCCTTGAAATTGATCCATTGGAAATTGGATTGGAATCAAAAGAAACAGAAAGTAGTCCATTTATTGACTATGAAACGATATATATAGTGCGATGCAGTCAAAACAAAGCGTTATAGTAAGAAAATACTAGATATCTCGGAGACAGGTAGACTCATCAACAGACTCTCTATCCTCTCTTTCAATCTAAATAGTTTATATTTGTTTCTAGGATAACAAAACAAGATGGGTTAGAAATCCTTTATTTTTCAAACCAATCGCTCTTTTGATTTTTGAAAATCAATATATTTATCAATATGCTGCTTCTTCTACACATTTATGTAGAACCCAGAATAGGACATAACTAATAATTAGGACTTATTTGATTAATAAAAACGAAAATAGATAAGATACTATAATCATGCACTCAAGTAGAATTCTTCCCCCGTACTGGGCACTAATATATTTTTAACGTCTAATTAGATCGAGTAATCATTCAAATTTAGAACAAAAGCTCGTTGCTCTTTTTCCTTATAAAAACTGAAATTGAAGTCGGAAAACTCTATCCATTTATTCATTCGACCCCATTCGAATTCTGAATTAATTTCATTTTTTCGCACTCCCAAGTTTTCGAACCGATCCAGTTAAAGTAAAACTGAAACATTCTCAGAATTCTCTATTCATACGACATGCTGTTTTTTCCAGTCATTCCTTTCAGGATCAGTCGTGGTCTTACAAAGTCTACCAAAGGTATGAATGAATCCCTTACTTCATTGAAGTGTGTAAAAGATGCTAGCCGCACTTAAAAGCCGAGTACTCTACCGTTGAGTTAGCAACCCGAAGAACAAAAAATTGGCAATGTTTGGTTGGATAAAAAACTAAAGAGATAAAATTGAACAACACAATCAAAACATCAAACTAGCAAAAAATCCATCGAAAATTTTCAATTCTGAAATTATGAAATTATTATTAATTTCATAAATTCCCATTTATTTAAGAGTCAAAAAAGAGAATATTTTGCAGATAAAAATCAAAATAAAAGAAATCAAAAATCTAGTCAAAATCTTTTCAAGTAAAAAAAAAAGCGAGGAAATGGATCCGTTTATCCACGATCGAATTATATTTGCTCAATAGACTCTTGTCAATATATAAACACGGTAAAAAAAAGTGTTAAGAAACAAAAAGAGGGAGGGAGAGGGGGATCTACTAGAAAAAAGTTATAAAACTAAATAAAAATTTCCCCCTTATCCTTTTTTTTATTAATTGAATTTCTTACGAAATTTATAAAAAATCCCCGCCCTTTTGAAAATATCAAAAAGAGTTCCTGTAGGTTGAGCACCCTTTTCAAGAAAATATAAAATAGCAGGAATATTTAAATAGGTTTGACTATTTATAGGATCATAAAAACCCATTTTACACAGATCTTTTCCTTCTCTTCGGGATCGACCATCGATTGCAACAATTCGATAAACAGCTCATTGGGATCGATGTAGACAAACTCTAACTCCCCCCAGAAACGTATACGAGGTTTTCGCCTCGTACGGCTCGAGAAATTGAAGTGATGTCTATATATACAAGGTCAAATAGATCCATAAAGAAATTAGACTAATATTAAGTATTAAGAAATATTAAAAAATAATAATATTATTTGATTTTCTTTTTTTATTTTATATCAATAGAAAAAAAAACACACATTTTTCTCCTCATAACTCAAGTTGGATAACTATGAAATAGCTCAAAAGAAAATTAGAAAAGCCTATTCATTTCATTTTTTGAGTAGTCTCTAATCCATCTTTTTTTGTCCCCATTAAAACAAAATCGATTTTGACCCTTCATTCTTAATCTAGTTGTCGAGACAATAAAAAAAGGGGGATTTTCTTGTTCCAAGATACTTTATCTTTACCGCGAATCATTGGGTTTAGACATTACTTCGGTGACTTAAAATCGTTTGAAAATGGCAGCAACATGCCCCCTTTTATGCTTTTTTTCTATAAAAATAAAAGATTCATAGAAAAGAGTATCACACGTAAAAAAATCACTATACTTACAAAGTTGTTAAAACTTATTAATTAGCACTAACCCTAGATTCCTTGCCCCTGAGAAAAGAATCAATAGTTTCGACTCGAGCTACATCACGTACTATCTTACACTACAATCCAAAAAAAAACCAAGGTTCTGGTGTAAGAGAACAAAAGATGTCGAGCCAAGAGCACATTTATAATTCAAATGGTGGATATAAGAATCCACGGACGATCCCGTCTGTCAAGCCGCACGTTGCTTTCTACCACATCGTTTCAAACGAAGTTTTACCATAACATCCCCCCGGGTTTTAACTGGTATGTAATTGATTCAATTATGGAATCACGAATAGTCATTTGTTCGTTCGTTACAGTTATTCCATAGGAATGCATATTTTTTTTTTTTCAATTTCTATGAATGACTGCTTTTTTTACGAAGTCGTAGCAAAAATAAAATTTCATACCAATTTTTCTTTTTTCATTTTATTGACTGAATTGCAATATGCTATTTTTGATTTTCTTTCTAAAGAAAAAAGAAAAATTTATCAATCCGAAATCGAAACAGAAAGATTAGAAAATCGAATATTAGGAATTGATAAATTTTTCTTATTGAATCCACATTCCATCTTCAGAGGATCAAATACTTATAAAAAAGCAAAAAAATTCATGATTTTCTTTTACGAGTAGTTTCGGCTGACTGAGCGGGTTAAATAACGCTTAGTTAAATAAACTAAATATAAATTAGGGGAATCGAATAGAAATATAGGATCTATGAATTACTTATTATTCCATCCATTTTGATACATTGAAAATTAGATTTTGATATTTTTATCAAATACTTAAAAATAAGGTTCAAAGAAAATACATAATGTATAACATTTTTTCTTACTAACTTATTCATTTCATCTGCTTAATTTCATCTAATTTGTATTAGACCAGGTATTGAAATGAGTGTGTTCGATTATTAATCGTTATAATAGTTATATGAGAGGTTAAGGCTTTTCAACTAACTCATTTTTTTTAGCTTAAGTAATAATAATATTAACTACTCTATACTCTATTCTAAGAGTATAGATCGAATGAAGGGAGGGAGACGGGGGGGTTCAATCTGTTGTTAATTTGTTTGAAATTGATTTCAAATTCTTGAAATCTATAACTCCTATGTTATCCAAATCACAACTTGATTCAGATCCATTTATGACAATCTTTCGTTATTCTCAAAATATCTAAATATCTATATTCTTTCTTTCTAGATATAAAATAGAAAAAGGTATTCCCTGGGACGGAAGGATTCGAACCTCCGAATAGCGGGACCAAAACCCGTTGCCTTACCACTTGGCCACGCCCCATTTGTCTTTCTGTTCAATCAATACTAATAAACATTATTTTTAGTACTGGTTGTTCGTCAATTCCAATCAAAAAATCGATTGTTCTGAGGATTTTGACACGTAGACGCGAGAGAAAAATGAATTTATTGATCATTAGATAGAATTTAATTAAAATATTGTCTAAAATACGATTTCTTCTATTCTTTTTTTTTGAAAATCAAACGGTTTTAAATTGGGTGAGTTTTCAAAAAAAAAAATTTTAGTTTTCTTTTTCTGTTTTAACAGATATCCAATAAAACTCAATCAAAATTAAATTATCTCCAAGTTCAATACAGGAAAAAAATGTTTATTATGCTTAATATCTTTAGTTTGATCTACTTCTGTTTTCATTTCACCCTTTATTTGAATTCAAGTAGTTTTTTAGTAGTCAAATTGCCAGAGGCCTACGCTTTTTTGAATCCTATCGTCGATATTATGCCAGTAATACCCCTTCTGTTTTTTCTATTAGCCTTTGTTTGGCAAGCTGCTGTAAGTTTTCGATAAGATGTTGAGTAATGTACTAGACATTATTTATCCGAGAAAGAAAATGCTAATAATTATTCAATAAACTTTATAATATGAACCCTCGATTCAAACGATTGATAATTGGAATTCTTTTCTCATATTGAGAATTGGAATTCTTTTCTCATTCTGATTCTTTTTAGAAACTTTGCTTTTGAATTTATTTCATTCTTTGATTTAGTGAAACCCTCTTTTGAGCCCCCTAATAGGGGGTAGTAAAGAATTTTTTTTTTTTTGAGATCAACCCACTTTTATTGCAAATACATTTTTGAGTTCTTTTTCTAGAAACCGTTTTGTTTATTGGTGTCGAAATAGGATATGTGGTAGAAAAAAGGATAATCTATTCTCTCTCTTTTTTTTTTCAAAAAATGACTTGGAGATTGTGTAATGCTTACTCTCAAACTCTTTGTTTACACAGTAGTGATATTCTTTGTTTCTCTCTTTATCTTTGGATTCCTATCTAATGATCCAGGACGTAATCCCGGGCGTGACGAATAAAAAAAGGACTTTATTGTCCATTTTTGAATTTCAAAAAAAGATCAAATATCAATTCATCAACAAAAATGGAAAGAAAGGGATTCGAACCCTCGGTACGAAAAACTCATACAACGGATTAGCAATCCGACGCTTTAGTCCACTCAGCCATCTCTCCCAATTTGAAATTTTTAATCTTACTTTCCAAAAGTAAGATAGAAAAAAAACCTCTCTTTCCTTATTTCTCGTTATCTTTATTAAAATTAGATTTTAGATTAGAATTCTATTCACATTAGATAAAATCTATTCTATCTATATAGATATTGAAAAAACAAGGGTCGAAAGAATTCTTTCAAACAAAGAAAGAAAATAAAAAATATTTCTTCTGTCGAAATATATTGTTTATTTTCTTATCCTGGCTTGGTTCATACCTAGCCAGGCCTTTTTTTGTAACAAATCATATATATTACAAATATATGTTTAACAAAATTCTTTTTATTGAATGAAATATCAATATAAGAACAATTTTGATTCTATTCTATATCCTAGAATCAAAGTTTCATTTTTTTCGTTAGTCTTTTGAATTATTGACTTCTATTTTATTTCCTGATTTATTATTATATCATAATTATTAATTAGAATCGACTTAATAATCTAATTCGAATATTAATAATATTCTTTATTTTCTTCCTTTTTTCTTCCCCCTCCTCTTATAGAGGTACTGTACTGAAAGAAACTTGTTATTGAGTTATTAATAATTAGGAGTCCTCTTTAACTAATTTATTGAAATAAACCCGATTAGGTCTAATAAAAAAAATAAAACACACCTATGCTATCATTTTCATTATTATTTTCGGATTCTATCTCTTATTCTGATTCTGATTACGCTGATTACCTTCTTATTCGACAAAAGATTTATTTATACACAACAATGGCATTGTAGCGGGTATAGTTTAGTGGTAAAAGTGTGATTCGTTTTAGTAATCCCTTTTAGAGTTAAGGGGTCCCTCGGATTTGCTTCATATTCCGAACAAAAACTTTTTTTTCTTAAAAGGATTGAATCCTTTCCTTTACCTATCAATTCACTAAGAAGGAGTCGAGGAAGAATCGAAATTCTCGTGATTTGAGTCCAAGGTTCAAATTTTTAAAAAATTTTGAAAATTTGATTTTCAAATAGCGAAACACAATTTGTTTTATTGGATCAAGACTCCCAATAACTATGCGTATGGATAAAGGATCCATGGATAAAGATAGAAAAGTGTAGTTCGAATCGTAACTAAATCTTCAATCTTTCCCTATTATTCTAGAAATAGAAAGAAGAAAGATTAAAGCAAAATAGCTTATCTATTAAATAAGGATGTCTTTAGTTTCCGAAGGACATTAAACTTTTTTTAGTTTTAGCTCGGTAGAAAGAAAAAAACTTTTCCTACGGATTCTATTACATCAAATAGAAATAGAGAACGAAGTAACTAAGAGAATATACCCTATTCTATATTCCAGAGGGGATTGTCTAGAAAGCCGAATCTCTTTGAATGCATTCAAAGAGACAGCTGACATAGATGTTATGGTTCAACAATTTTTTGTTTTTATTCAGGTCTTATTTCAATCTTGATATTTATTCATACATCCATAAAGGAGCCGAATGAAATCAAAGTTTCATGTTCGGTTTTGAATTAGAGACGTTAACAATGATGAATCAACGTCTACTATAACCCCTAGCCTTCCAAGCTAACGATGCGGGTTCGATTCCCGCTACCCGCTCTACTAAAATGATATAGTATTCTATATAAAAAGAATATTTTGATAAAAAGAATATTTTGATATTCAATATCATTAATCCTATATTCTATCATAATAGAATATTTTTCTATTATGAGTGTATCTTTAAGATTGAATATAGAATTCCGTAGATTCTACCCCCATAAATATCATCTTTTTAAGAACACCAAACCAGAAGCCAAAAAGCAAGAAATGTGAAAAAAAAAGCGTCCATTGTCTAATGGATAGGACATAGGTCTTCTAAACCTTTGGTATAGGTTCAAATCCTATTGGACGCAAGTTCTTCTATGTATTTTTTTTAGGTTTCTATCCAAAAGATATTGCTTTTTATGTTGACTGATTTGCATCAGGGATACTTCAAATAGGGCGTCTTAGATGATTATTTTCTCGAAATTTTATTTTGTTAATATAAATTGTACAAATGTATTTTGAATAGTATTGAATA